AATGATAGGTTTATGTTGGAGAAAGAGGAATTCACAATTCAAGCTCGTTATCGACGACCGCCCTCGCCGAAAGAGCGGGGAAAGAGTGATCAAATCACTGGCTGAGCGAGAAGAAGAATTTGTAGGAAATCCTTCTGTTTACGGTCTTGTTAGCCCCTTCCTTCGCGGGGATCCCACGAATCCTACTTATTTGATTGAGGAACGGAGTAGCTCTATAGGAGTATAGAGGAAAACCCATTTATTTTGACTCATGCGTTGGTCAACGTAGTTCACATACATAATAGTTATGAAATGGAATCAGAGCCATAGACAGTTGAATTAGCCTTTTGTTGATCATTCTCAGTCAAAACCACTTTATCCTCGGATCAATCGTATGAAAAAGGCAAAGAAGGCGTTTAATTTATATTATATCATTCTCAATAAGTTCCCTAGAAGGGGGACTATCTCTAAGAGACAATCATACTCAGTTGATTCCACCACTACCATAAGGAAGACTGTATAATTGTTATGAAATCCAAGCTACTACTTGTTGGTCTTGGCTTTATCCCGAGAACAGAGCCTTCTGTACTAGCCAGAGAATATGATAGATAAGATTGTGTTGATGCGTTCTTAGTCTCTCTCGTCTGTCCGCGACGTGAGGATCTATCGTGTTTCCGTTGAGGTTGTTGTTTTTTCTTCCGAATCGCTTGTTGCCGTATCAGTAGCAGTCTCTGTTTCCGCAGAGGCCCGAGGTCGCAAGTTGGGGTGTTCTATGGTAGATGAGCTATGCGGGAATATAATATTCCATAAAGCATAAGTCAGAGACAAGCAATGAGAATCGACACGAGGGAATCGACTCAAATCCAACTAACAAAGATGATCGAGTAGGCTATGATTTGTTCAAACCACGCATTCAGTCAGGCTATGCAACAGCTGAAGGGAGGATAGGCAAGGGATTGGCATTCTACCTATGATCTTTATTGGGAGGAAGAAGAATCTAGTAGAGAAAGACAAGGAGCAGATCGAACCGGCCCCTCGAATTGAAGTTTTGTTTTGATTTGAGACGGGAGACGGAGACCGAGCCAATACTTTTCGAAAGGATGGCATTGGCTTATGTTTCCTGGAATTTTCGGTGAGATGTACACCGAAAGGAATCACTTTTAACCGGTAGTCCTCGATCGAAAGTGAGTCCAGGCCCGCCTATCCGGCAGCCGTTACCAGCTGTTCACCACTCCTCCCTTCTTGCCTATTTCGTTAGCATGACTCCTCTCTAAAGTTTCATTCAAGTCCTTAGTCCCGCATAAAAAAGCTATTTTTAAAGATTTTTGACAGGTGAACCACTTCCTATTCGATTGCTTTAAGCCCTCTTAGTAAATCCAATCGGCCAATATTGGATAGACCTTTGCTACAGATCAGAAGAGCGCATACCGATTTCAAAGAAAGGAAGCAATATTGGGCAGGACAGGATCGGGATGCGATCGACCTTAGCAATGATAGAGATAGCATAGCTGTAGAAAGGCTGTAGAAAGGGCCCGAGACGGATTATATATAATAATGAGGGGAATCGCTTTGATTGATTGCTTGCGACAGCTTATCGATGACCAACTTACGAAGAAGCATTTGATCTTCCTTAGCTACCAGAGATAGAAGCCCAGTTTCTTTCGCTGCCCGCTTCGACCTTTAAGCAAGAAAAATTCCCTATCTTATTAAGTAAAAACCGCGTTTCAAAGGCTTCAGAGGATCTCGAAATTAGAATATTTTAAATAAGTACTTCTCTCCGAAAGAAGAAAGAATGTAGTGCCATTGGCATTGGTTTAATGGGATTAAGTTTGTTTTCCCTGAAAAGCTACTTTTGGCTTTTTGAACTCTAACAAGAACCCTTACTCTATAGGAGATGTCTTTTATAACACTGATCAAACGACTTCCTCTGTATCGTTAACTACGGGATTCCCCGATCCAGCTACAAAGACGTTTTGCTTTTCAGCAGCAGATGTCACTTTATTTCTTCCTCAAATGCAAGAACTTCTATCTCCGGATCGGCCATAGATCAAGAATAGACTATAAAGGTCCAATGGCTACAGCTACAGTTGCTCGAGCTGCTTACCTTAGACTCTTCCTTTGGTTGCTTCGGATGCTACTGGGACTTCTCTCCCTTCAACCGCGATTCCTTGACTAAAGTCATCGACTCTAGGGCAGACCTTACTTCTATTACTTAGACTTATACATAAGATCTTTCCAAACGCTTTCTCTCTCTTACTTCTATTAAAAGGTTTGAAAGAGTTACTTTCTCAAATTCTCCTCTTTATAAAGCACAAAGTGCCTAGTAGGGCTCCGGAACGCTCAAAAGTTGTGGGAAACTAGAGAACTAGAGTTGTCACGATAGGAAAAGAAATGACAATTTTGTTAGTTCAGATTCTACATCCTGCCATTTCACAGCAATGGCAATTCATTTATAAACCAGCACTGAAGAACAGATTCTCAAGTAATCTGAAGGTTACTTGAACAACATAACACGGAATAAGACTTTCGGTATGAAAGTAAATTTTATAGTTCAAATAGTAGTGATAATGAACAAAAGAGTTCTAATTGTAGTGATGGTATTGAAATATTAATCATAAAAATTAGGTTATGATGGATTTGAGAATTCTTTCTCTTTCCCACTTCCTTCTCTAAGTTAGAAGTAAGTAGAAAGTCTAATCAATGAAATTTGTTCTGATCAATATAAATTTGCACCTCTACAAGTAAAAAAGTACGAATATTCTATATACTTTATACTTTCCCAACTTTCGTTTTACCAAATAAAAATTTAGTTGAAACTCAGATTATTATGCTATTCCAGGCAATAAAAAAGATGAAGTAATCTTTATTGCACTCGCAAAAGTAATAATTGATTATTATATTATTTCAAACTGGATTAAGTTGGATTTCTCATATTTTGATATATTTGATGATCGAAGTGCTTTTTATACTAAGTTAACATCCGTTGGTAAAGTATAAAAAATATACAAAGGGGGACTAACTCATATGAATAAAAAGATGTTGTTATCAATATGCAGAGATATTATATCAATATATTTTATATTTAATTTCTTCGTTTCTCGTTTCTGGAATTAGAATGTGAAGACCCGAATGGGTTTTATTATTTCTTTCTTTATATGGCATACCGCCCATAGGCTTGTTGTCATTAACCTTATTATATATTAAGTGTTCTAGACAAGGAGTTTAAGCGTGCATACCCTAATTTTTCATATTATCGTTTTTACAATGAAGTATATATCCTTGTTCCGTATAATCATGTTGAGGAGTTTGAGGTAAATGATGAATTTAAAACATTCTGTGAGGGAAAGGAAAACTTGCCATTCTCTCTCCAGGGAGTGGATCTACTCGATGCTTAAATAATCGAAAGATTTTCATAACGGATAATTAATTATAAAAATAGAAACTTAAGTCGAAATGCCCCCCACTATTGTGTCCACCTTACCTTATAAAAAGAAGCTAAATAAAATCAGAATTGGACTTTGAGTTGAAGAGACTATGGCAGATTTGTACAAATAGTTCCTTTCTTTGAAATCGTGTCCTCAATGGTCACTCCTACTGTATTCGAACCTGTGATAAAAGAAGATTTAGCAAACCTTAACCAATGCCTTAACTTAAGTTCGCCTCAATAGCTCAATGGTATAGCCTAACTTACAGGTTGTAGGTGAAAATCCTACTTGTCAAAGTACAAGCAGGAAGATGGGCAAAGGGGGAATCTCCTTACTAAGCTTTCAGGAAAGTAAGCACTATTCTCAGATGCTACGAACTTGACGCACCTAAGCTAAGTCTTTCTGCCTGCTATCTTTCTAAAGAGGAGGAGGAAGGAGAAGGGGAGTTCGAAAGCCCTAACCTCTCAATGTGAGAAGGCAATTTCAAAAAGCAAGGAATTTATATCCGTAATAGTCCGTCATATTCAAGTTATCCCAATAGTCAATGAGCAGGAGGAGGTTTTCTTGCTAATGAGATGAGTGGAAGAGCTGCTTTCGTAAGCGCTGTAAGCCTAGCCGCTGCTGCTTGTCCGGGATCACTGGGATATATGATAACATCCTAGCCCAACTCTCGAGGGGCAGTGAACTGCTGGGATATATTCTTGAATAGGAATTGGCACCTGGGACTAAAGGAGGTGATCCTAACGTATTGCCAATGGTAATCATCTTTCAATGACGTTTCCTTAGTCAGAGGGATGCCTTCCAATCAATGACGACTTGGTTCCTAGCTCTAAGGTCTACTATGCTTACATAGCCCAAAGTATAAATCCAATGGAAAAGAAGGGAAAGGTCCTCTTAGTGAAAGAGCTAGCTGCAGATATGCTCTGTATTCATAGTCTCCTATCCTGGTCTTCCTTCACTTCAAGAAGCTAATAGACTTCATGCACAAATCCAATACCTGGCTAAGATAGGATCATGTTTGCTTTGCGAAATTCAAGTAGAATTTTCATTTTAGATGGTTAAAATACAACAACCCCTTCCTATCGCAACCGAGGCAGAGCCTGGTAACAGCTTCCTTCTTTATAGGACCTCCAATGCCCAACCTTAACATCCATTGAACAGGTCCTTCACAATCCGGATTCAGCTATTGCTCCTGTCGAAGTTGTTTAAGCCTTTATGCAGTATCAATAAGATGCATAGCTCGTTTCAACAATTGACCAAAAGACATGTATGCAGAGTGTTGGCTACAAGAGGCCATATGGTTGGTGGCTTTCAGGTATGCCTTAACTTCGTTCCAATTGATACGATTTTTCGAATGAGAAAGGTCGACTGAAGAGAACGATCGGTCTAGACGAACCGAAGGAGGAGAGAAATCCACTTTCAGATTCTACTGGGAAAGACGAAGAGCGAAAGGAAAGGCTTTCGTCGTATTGAAGATTTTTGCCCATCCCTTTTTTTGGGGAAGCGGCATGGGAACTCCTTCCTTTTGAGTTTGCCGATAAAGAAAGATAGAATTATATATAGAATAAGGCTTGCTGCTTAATTACCTGCTTTTAG